GAATTTCACCTATAAAAGAAAGATTCCTATTCCTTAAGTAATGTATAGGAAGAAGGGGTCATCTTTTTCTTTTTTAGGGATAGGAAAATTTCGTCTATATGGTTCATTCTATATATATAGAATATTGATTTTGTTTTTTAGTTAGGAATTTCTTCGCCTAAATAAAGAAATACAAACGATCTTGGGCAAGAGTATCTGATCATATATGTATTCCAATAAGGAAGGAGGATTTTCAATGCGGGATATAAAAACATATCTCTCTGTAGCACCCGTGCTAAGTACTCTATGGTTTGGGGCTTTAGCAGGTTTATTGATAGAAATTAATCGTTTATTCCCAGATGCTTTGTCATTCCCTTTTTTTTAATTCTAGCTATTCCTATACGAGAGATAAAATTCTTCGTGACATGACGAAAATTTTCTTTCAATCCTTTTTTAGTATACGAAGCAAAAAGAAAAAAAAGATGGATTGGGTTGAACCTCAGAGTCATCAAAAATTTGGTAAATCTCATTTTGGAAGAAAACATAAATTTAAATTAAAAGTGGTATCCAAGCTAAGTCAGGCCTCACAAATTCGAGCATAGAAAGAGACGGGCTTGCTACTTAAATGAAAGGATTTCGAAGCAAAATCCTTGCTAATTCGACAAAGATTGTATTCTTTAATTATTTCTCCATTTTTTATTCTATTGGATTTTATTCTTCTTTTTCGGATCCAATTATAGAAGAATAAAAGAACAGGTATAAGAATTAAGTTAAGTCGATCCAAAAAGGAAAGGAGGTTCATGGCCAAGGGCAAAGATGTTAGAATCAGAGTGATTCTGGAATGTATCAGTTGTGTTCGAAAGGGTACCAATAAGGAATCGACGGGGATTTCTAGATATAGTAGTCAAAAGAATCGCCACAATACACCCGGACAATTAGAATTAAGAAAATTTTGTCGTTATTGCCGCAAGCATACGACTCATAATGAAATAAAGAAATAGGAGCATCGTGTTTTTGATTTTTCTAAAGAATAGAAAGAGTAAGAATTTATTATTTAATATATAGAACATAGATAGAATACAAAATACAAATCCACTTTAGGTAGATATTATTTCATATGTATAGAGGTTTTTTTATATTTTATATTTTTATATATAGTATATGAATCAAATAATATATGGACCAAAGAAAGACTACTTCTTCTGGATCCAAAATTAATAAAATAAAGAAATCCATTTTTTTTTTCAAATTTTTAAATAAGGAATAAATCATGTATATATCTAAACAACCTTTTCGTAAATCTAAGCAACCTTTTCGTAAATCCAAACAAACTTTTCAAAAATCCAAGCAACCTTTTCGTAAATTCAAACAACCTTTTCGTAAATCCAAACAACCTTTTCGTAGGCGTTCCCGAATTGGTCGGGGGGATCGAATTGATTATAGAAACATGAGCTTAATTAATCGATTTATTAGTGAACAAGGAAAAATATTATCCAGACGAATAAATAGATTAACCTTGAAACAACAACGATTAATTACTCTTGCTATAAAACAGGCTCGTATTTTATCTTTCTTACCATTTCGTAACTATGAAAATGAGAAGCAATTTCAAGCCCAGTCAATTTCAATAATTACTGGTCCTAGACACAGAAAAAATAGACATATTCCTCAATTAACACAAAAGTTCAATTCCAATCGAAATTTAAGAAACTCCAACCAGAATTTAAGAAACAACAATCGGAGCTTAAGTTCCGATTGTTGATGTTTTATTGGAAAGGATCAGACTCATATATAAATAAAGTAATCCGGTTTAGATTCTTTTGTTTGTTATAAGAAAAGAAAGAAAAATGGGAAAAAAGAAATAGTTTTTTATTTATTGCAACATGCTCGTTGATTCCTACCACTTAATCTTAATTTATTGTATTTTCCCGGAGTTCCCTCTCCGGGAATTCCGTTTTAATTATTCCTGTATATTACTTTTTTATCCCTTTAATTAATGGTCTTTATTTTATTGGAAATCGTGTAAAGATTATTTGGATTTAATACAGCTACTTGTGCAAGCATTTTACGATTAAGAATCAATTCCTTTTTGTACAGATTGTGTATTAATTTACTATAACTATCAAATACTTTATATATCCGTGTTGCTGCGTTTATCCGAGTGATCCACAAACGACGAAAATCCCTCTTTTGCCTACCTCTATCTCGATGAGAAGAAACAAAAGCTCTTCTTACTTGTTGAGTAATCATTCGATTAAGTCTTAAATGAGCCCCTCTAAAGTTTGAGGCAAATGAACGCATTTTTGTTCGTCGTCTCCGAGCTATATATCCTCGCGGAACTCTGGTCATTGAATCAAATTAACCTTAATGAATAACTAATGATTTTTCTTCTTTTAACTGTTCTTTTTCCCATTAATAACAAAACGGATTATTCCGATATATAAAATATTAATTCCAATGGCTTTTGCTACTATAACCTTCCCAACCACGATTTTTTATTCTGTCCCCTTCAGTTATTTCGCATAGAAATAAAAAATTCTAACGGTACTAAAAAACAGTGGGTTCCATCGTTTCTATGGTTCTCTTTTAAACGGTGAGGCCCTCTCTATACACCGGAGCCCTTTCTTTCATCAAAAGGTATTGTGAACTTGTATAGTTCACAGTCTTTGGCTCTACCTATCCATTATAGAGTAAATCGCTCTTTTCACAATAAATAAGAGTTATTCATACAGTGACGGTATTTAATTATGAAAGTTGGCTAAGTAGCTGACCCTTTAGTCCGTTCTTTTAAGATAAAGGAGCATAATCCTTTTCTTTTTATTACTATTTCCTCCGCTTAATCGATAACCATTTGCTACCAATGGGGGAATTGCTTCTTCCAATCTAGATGATTGGATTTGCACCAAAGGAAACCATAAATTCCATATACCGTAGAAATCTAGGAGAGAGAAGCTCTATCCTATTCATTGGTATCGATCATGGATATTTCCAAAATTGTCTTATTTGTTTGAACTCATGATCTGAACGAGTCGCACATACACCCTAGCACATGTTCCTCGACGCTGAGGACATCCCTTAAGCGCGGGCGTTTTTCTAGCATTTCGTATTGGCTGTCTTGCATTTCTAATAAGTTGTTTAACTGTTGGCATGTCGTATGTATATAGAAAAAAATGGATTGGTTTAGATCGATCTTAACCTGATGATTCATCATCATGAAGTATTTCTATTTTCTATAAAATCGCATAAAACCCAAATTAAATTTAGATTTGAAATAAATTTACAAGAAATTCAGCCACTACCAATCCTTAAACATTTCTGGAAACCACACTGGATCAGTATCGCAGTGCTCGTCAAGCATTTCATCCCCTACAATATCAACAAGTCCATAAGCTTTGGCTTCGTCTGCTGACATAAAAACATCCCTTTCCATGTCTTCGGATACAACCCAAAAAGGCTTGCCTGTTCTTAGTGCATAAACCCGTGTGATCATTTCGCGAACTTTGTGTAACTCTTCCACTTCTAGTAAAAATTCTGGTGTCCTTGCCCGATAATAAGCACTAGCCGGTTGGTGAAGCATAATTCTAGCGTGAGGGAATGCTATACGTTTAGTAGGTTCTCCTCCAAGCAGAATGAAGGAGGCCATGGACGCGGCTATTCCGAGGCATATTGTATATATATCTGGTGTCACCGTTTGCATCGTATCAAAAATCGCCATTCCTGAGATTAGCCACCCGCCGGGTGAGTTTATAAACAAAAAAATATCGCTAATTCCATCTTCTATACTGAGATATACCATGAGACCTGTAATATGATTCGTGATCTCGCAACGAATCTCTTGACCTAAAAAAAGTGTCCTTTCTCGATACATAACATTGTATAAGTCAACCCAAGTCGCTTCTTCATCTCCGGGAATCCGGTAAGGTACTTTTGGAACACCAATGGGCATATTAGATTAATATTATTAGATTTAAGTAAGAAAACTACACTTTAATATGGAAACTTAAGAATGGAAGAGAAAGAAAGAATCCGCAGTTTATTATCTTCATTTTTTTCTTATTCTATAAGAATACTATAGATTCTATTAATACATAGATTGAAAAATTATACATATAAGGAAGATAAGACAGATTGAATAAAGAAAAAGGAATCTGTGATTCGAATCATAAACAAAGAGGGATTAGGGATCTATTCTTCGTTTTTCAAAATAGCCCAAGCTACCCATTGCATATTGGCACTTATCGAGTATAGAATAGATCTGCTTCTCTTTCTTCTTACAAACAGAATTGGCTTCTTATTTTTAATGGAATGAAATAAATATTCACGCTTTCTGACACAGAATCCCCTAGAAGGGTTAGGTACATAGGATATGGATAGTCTTTTCCAATGCGATAAAATAAAACGACATCGTGTCTATTTTTCTTTGCTAAAGGGGTATTTCCATGGGTTTGCCTTGGTATCGTGTTCATACTGTCGTATTGAATGATCCGGGTCGATTGCTTTCGGTGCATATAATGCATACAGCTCTAGTTTCTGGTTGGGCTGGCTCGATGGCTTTATACGAATTAGCGGTTTTTGATCCCTCTGATCCTGTTCTGGATCCAATGTGGAGACAAGGTATGTTCGTCATCCCCTTCATGACTCGTTTAGGAATAACCAATTCGTGGGGTGGTTGGAGTATTTCAGGAGGAACTATAACGAATCCGGGTATTTGGAGTTATGAAGGTGTGGCAGGTGCGCATATTGTGTTTTCTGGCTTGTGTTTCTTGGCAGCTATCTGGCATTGGGTATATTGGGACCTAGAAATATTCTGTGATGAGCGGACGGGGAAACCTTCTTTAGATTTGCCCAAGATCTTTGGAATTCATTTATTTCTTGCAGGGGTGGCTTGTTTTGGCTTTGGTGCATTTCATGTAACCGGTTTGTATGGTCCTGGGATATGGGTGTCCGATCCTTATGGACTAACAGGAAAAGTACAAGCTGTAAATCCTGCGTGGGGTGGAGAAGGTTTTGATCCTTTCGTTCCAGGGGGAATAGCTTCCCATCATATTGCTGCGGGTACACTGGGCATATTAGCGGGCCTATTCCATCTTAGTGTCCGTCCGCCTCAACGTCTATACAAAGGATTACGTATGGGCAATATTGAAACTGTACTTTCCAGTAGTATCGCTGCTGTTTTTTTTGCAGCTTTCGTAGTTGCTGGAACTATGTGGTATGGATCGGCAACTACCCCAATCGAATTATTTGGACCTACTCGTTATCAGTGGGATCAGGGATACTTTCAGCAAGAAATATATCGAAGAGTTAGCGATGGGTTAGCCGAAAATCTTAGTTTATCAGAAGCTTGGTCTAAAATTCCCGAAAAATTAGCTTTTTATGACTATATTGGTAATAATCCGGCAAAGGGGGGATTATTCAGAGCAGGCTCAATGGACAATGGGGATGGAATAGCTGTTGGATGGTTAGGACATCCCGTCTTTAGAGATAAAGAAGGGCGCGAGCTTTTTGTACGTCGTATGCCTACTTTTTTTGAAACATTTCCGGTAGTTTTGGTAGATGAAGAGGGAATTGTGAGAGCGGACGTTCCTTTTAGAAGAGCAGAATCCAAATATAGCGTTGAACAAGTAGGCGTAACGGTGGAGTTCTATGGTGGCGAACTTAATGGAGTAAGTTATTCTGATCCTGCTACTGTAAAAAAATACGCGAGGCGTGCCCAATTAGGAGAAATTTTTGAATTAGATCGAGCTACTTTGAAATCAGATGGTGTTTTTCGTAGCAGTCCAAGGGGTTGGTTCACTTTTGGTCATGCTACCTTTGCTTTGCTCTTCTTTTTCGGACACATTTGGCATGGGGCTCGAACCTTGTTCCGAGATGTTTTTGCTGGTATTGATCCAGACTTGGATGCTCAAGTGGAATTTGGAACATTCCAAAAAGTTGGGGATCCAACTACAAGGAGACAGACAATCTGATACCACATTGCTACGGTATCTTTCGCCTCTCTTTTTTGATTTGATATGGGAAACATCTCCTGTCCTTTCTTTGACTCTTTTTTTATATGGGAAATGATCCCAAATGATAAGTGAATAGGTGTGGAAGTTATAATTGTAAATAAACCACGATCGAATCTATGGAAGCATTGGTTTATACGTTCCTTTTAGTTTCGACTTTAGGGATAATTTTTTTCGCTATCTTCTTCCGAGAACCACCTAAGGTTCCGACTAAAAAATGAAATAATTTAATTGAAGTAAGAAGTCTCCCAGCCGGGAGACTTCTTACTTCAATTAGTCCCCATGTTCTTCGAATGGATCTCTTAATTGTTGAGAGGGTTGCCCAAACGCGGTATATAAGGCATACCCAGTAAAGCTTACAAGTAAACCAGATATGGAGATGGCGACTAAAGTTGCTGTTTCCATTTTTATAGAATTTCAAGATTACAATGGATCTATGATAAAGATCGTGTATTTACAACTACAACGGAATAGTATACAAAGTCAACACCAATGATTAAATAGAATTTATGGCTACACAAACCGTTGAAGATAGTTCTAGACCTAGGCCAAAACGAACTGGCGCAGGTAGTTTATTGAAACCCTTGAATTCAGAATATGGGAAAGTCGCTCCGGGTTGGGGGACTACTCCTTTTATGGGGGTTGCAATGGCTTTATTCGCGATATTCCTATCTATCATTTTAGAAATTTATAATTCTTCTGTTTTATTGGACGGAATTTTAATGAATTAGGTTTCTACTAACTAAAACTATGAAGTCATAGTTTTTCCATCCAAAAAGAGTCTTTCTGCTTTAAGCTCCACATTTCTAGACATTCTGGTAGTTCGACCGTGGATTTTTTTGTTTTGGTATCTCTGGAATATGAGTGTGTGACTTGTTAGAATTGATCCTATTGATAATACATAGAAAGGGCCTGTTCTCTCTATCAAGATGATTCTAATTCGTCGGATATTATTTATTCTAGTATCTGGAACACGAAATACATAGAGTGGATCAAGAAAAAAAAAATGGAACTATGATTCATACTCACTATTTAGACCTCGCAACCAGACTGAAAAAAAAAAATTCAAGTAGTTCTTAATAAAAAAAGAACTTTTCTTCTTTCCAATTTTGTTTGCCCAAAAGACAACTTTTTTTCTCTCGATTTTGTCGAGTCATTACACCAATTCAATAAATGATCATCAAGTGGTTTTTATTCGAAGAACCCTTGCCTTTTGTTTAACTTGAGACTCAATCATCGTGGCTCTAGTATGAATCTAAGGTTTTAATTGAACTGATTCATAGGATCGCAACAAGATAATTTCTATTAGAAAACCACTATTTATTTTATTATTTTACTAGTAAAATATAAAATAAATAAATTAAAATAAATAAAAAATAGGGAAGAGAAAAGTCAAGAGGCCTCTAATGATCAACATAAGGGAAAGAAAGACAGATGAGCCAACTTGAGATTTTTTGGCATTATCATCACAAAGAAGAAATTCTGGATTTTTCTTATTTAATATCTTCAAGGCAAATTGATCCAATCCTGCGGCTGATGAAGTTTTGAACATTTTTTTTCTAATATCCGTTGAAAATTTGTGTGTTTCTGCTTGAGCCGTACGAGATGAAATTTTCATATACGGTTCTCGGAGGGGGAGTCGGGCTAGTTACCTATCTCAATAAAGTATATGATTGGTTTGAGGAACGTCTTGAGATTCAGGCAATTGCAGATGATATAACGAGTAAATATGTTCCTCCTCATGTCAACATATTTTATTGTTTAGGGGGAATTACACTTACTTGTTTTTTAGTACAAGTTGCTACCGGTTTTGCTATGACTTTTTACTACCGACCAACCGTTACAGAAGCTTTTTCCTCCGTTCAATATATAATGACGGAGGCCAACTTTGGTTGGTTAATCCGATCAGTTCATCGATGGTCAGCAAGTATGATGGTTCTAATGATGATCCTGCACGTATTTCGTGTGTATCTCACAGGTGGATTTAAAAAACCCCGTGAATTAACTTGGGTCACAGGTGTGGTTTTGGCTGTATTGACTGCATCATTTGGTGTAACTGGTTATTCTTTACCTTGGGATCAAATCGGTTATTGGGCAGTCAAAATTGTGACAGGTGTACCTGAAGCGATTCCGGTAATAGGATCCCCTTTAGTGGAGTTATTACGTGGAAGTGCTAGTGTGGGGCAATCCACTTTGACTCGTTTTTATAGTTTACATACCTTTGTACTGCCTCTGCTTACTGCTGTATTTATGTTAATGCACTTTCCAATGATACGTAAGCAAGGTATTTCTGGTCCTTTATAGGCAAGGCATATCATAGAAAATTCGAATTCTCAGATATCATATCGGGTAGGTTGTGGTATTTCATTGCTACAAACATGGGTTATTGTAAAATAAGACATGTCATTTGGATACTTCTCTTCAACTTTGAAGTATACAAATATCCTTAAGTATTTTGATACAAATAGTTGAAGTTAATTTTACGAAAGAAAATAAGGCGGATTATGGGAGTGTGTGACTTGAATTATTGATTTGGCCATGCAGATAGAGAATTGGATCTGCCGCATTAGAATTCACGACCAAAGGTGTCTCCGCATCCAATCAATACGTAAGTCCCCTATCTAGGAAGGATAGGCTGGTTTATTCGAGGAGAATATTTTCTATGATCATACCCCAACCATGTCATCCATGAAGAGGCTCCGTAAGATCCCGTAGAGTATAAATGGAATAAGTCATGTGATACGATCCAATTCTATATTTATTACACTTACTTTTTATTATAGTATGGAAATGCATTCATTTTCTTTGCATCGATTTCGATCCACAATATTATCGGAGTAAAAGAAGGGATCTAAGGAAGAAAGTAGGCTAAACTTTTGAATTTTTTATTAGTAACAAGTAAATACTTTGTTTGGGCGTAAGAAACTTGCGATATTGAGGGGATAAACACCAACTAATCAAGAGACAATCCACAAAGCAATTGATCATGATCAAATTTGTAAGCCCACTTGGATATTGAGCATTTACGTATAAGAATAGGATTCTTTTCAATGAGTAGTTATAGGCGGAACTTCGGAAAAGATAACCTGATAAAGCTTTTCTTACCTTGATTCATTGAGTCATTATATAACCTATTCTATTGTGGATCCTCCACGGTCTTATTTCTTTCATTCTTGCTCGAGCCGGATGATGAAAAATTCTCATGTCCGGTTCCTTTGGGGGATGGATCCTAAAGAATTCACCTATCCCAATAACAAAGAAACCTGACTTAAATGATCCTGTATTAAGAGCAAAATTAGCTAAAGGGATGGGACATAATTATTATGGGGAACCCGCATGGCCCAACGATCTTTTATACATTTTTCCAGTAGTAATTCTAGGTACTATTGCATGTAATGTAGGTTTAGCGGTTCTCGAGCCGTCAATGATTGGTGAACCGGCGGATCCGTTTGCAACTCCTCTGGAAATATTACCCGAGTGGTACTTCTTTCCCGTATTTCAAATACTTCGTACAGTACCCAATAAGTTATTGGGCGTTCTCTTAATGGTTTCTGTGCCAACAGGCTTATTAACAGTACCCTTTCTCGAGAATGTCAATAAATTCCAAAATCCATTTCGTCGCCCAGTAGCTACGACCGTTTTTTTAATCGGTACTGTAGTAGCTCTTTGGTTAGGTATTGGAGCAACATTACCCATTGATAAATCCTTAACTTTAGGTCTTTTTTAGGGATTTTTCAGGTTGATTCATTCAACCGTGGAGTCCCCTGCATAGGTATCTAGGAAATAGTTACTTCCAAGTGAATCTTCCCTAGATACCTAAAATCTATTTTATTATGATCCATTTCGCGAAAATATAGATTGTGCTAAAGATCCAAAATTGTTTTCTTTTTATTCTAACTCGAAAAAGAAAAAATTGTAATGGATTTAAAGCGAGAACTTGTTCTTAGGTAAATTAATTGGGAGATGCTTCTCTAGAGTGGCCCATATAAGTTTTCCATCTTCCATACGAAAGCTGTCAATTCTCATAAGATCTTCTTCAGTCTTACTCAAAAGGTCCAATAGTGTATGTATATTGGCCCTTTTGAGACAATTATACGTTCTAGAAGGCAATTCTAATTGATCAATAAAAATACAATTCAATGGAATTCCTTTTTTGTTTTTCTTTAAATTACTGAATCTTTTTTGAAAGGTTAAAAGAGGTGGAGTAAACCTGGTTTTATTTTCTTCGAAACTAGCGTCTTCTTCCTCTGCGTGTAGAAAAGGAAGAAATAAATCAATCAAATTACGAGAAGCTTCATAAAGCGCTTCTTTAGGGGTTAAACTTCCATTCGTCCATATTTCGAGAAAAAGTATCTCGTGTTTTTCATTCCCATTCCCACAAGAAAAAATACTATAATTCACATTTCGAACAGGCATGGATACAGCATCTATAGGATAACTTCCATCTTGAGAGTTTTTTCTGAGTTCCGTATGATATCCGCGATCTCTCTTGATCTGTAACTCAATATAGAAATCAATGGGGTCTCTCAAGGTAGCTATAGGTTGTGTCGTATCAACGATTTCTACGGAAGGTGGTAAGATTATATCTTGAGCGGTTATGTATCTAGGACCTTTGACGCAAATTGATGCGTCTCTAACTCCATAGAGATTACTTCTCAATACAATTTCTTTCAAATTTAGTAAAATTTCTTGTATGGATTCTTCAATACCTACTATTGTAGAATATTCGTGTGGCACGTTCCAAAATTTAGCGCGTGTGATACATGTTCCTTCTATTTCTCCAAGTAAAGCTCTTCGCAAGGCAATACCAACAGTATCCGCTTGACCTTTTCTAAGTGGGGACAGAATGAAACGACCATAATAAAGACGCTTACTATCTACTCTTGATTCAACACACTTCCACTGTAGTGTTTGGGTGGATCCTGTTACCTCCTCTCGAACCATAATAGATTAGTATTTATTTGATCATTGAATCGTTTATTTCTCTTGAAAGCGGTTTAATTCTTTTACAGACGTCTTTTTTTAGGAGGTCGACATCCATTATGCGGCATAGGTGTTACATCGCGTATACAACTTAACCGTACACCACTTTTAGCAATGGCTCGTAATGCGGCATCTCTTCCGCTACCAGCCCCTTTTACCATAACTTCTGCTCGTTGCAAACCCACTGTACGAATAGCATCTACTGCTGTTCTTTGACCGGCATAGGGTGATGCTTTTCTTGAGCTTTTGAATCCACAAGTACCTGCGGAGGACCAGAAAACCACCCGACCTTGTGGGTCTGTAACAGTTATAATGGTATTGTTGAAACTGGCTTGAACATGAATAACCCCTTTTGTTATTCTACGCGCACTCTTCCGTAAACTAAAACGGGCATTCCTACGCAAACCAATACGCACTTTCTTACGTGAACCTATTTTTGGTATAGCTTTTGTCATATTTTATTATCTCATAAATATGAGTTAGAAATAACAAAAAGAAAAAAAGATACAAAGATATCCGTTTCAGGGTTAAATATATCCTTTACTTTCATTTTTTGATTGGGAATTTGGACATTTCTGTGGGTACTTTTTTTACTTTTTAGAAAGGAAAGCTCCTTTTTCGAAAGATTACCCCTGTCTTTGTTTATGCTTCGGATTGGAACAAATGACTCTAATTCGCCCCCGCCTACGAATCAGTCGACATTTTGTACAAATTTTACGAACGGAAGCTCTTATTTTCATATTTAGGTATTCCTTTCTTAAACTATGAATCCACTCTTTGGGAAAAAATAAGCCTCTTCACTTAAATTTTGAAATTTGGAATTTTTTATCCTAGAAAAACCTAATCTTTGGTATCCTTCAAATCTTCAGTATCCCTCGAGTCTTCGATACGCTTCGAATCCTTATGGGGAAGTCTATAAATTATACGCCCCTTGCTTGAATCATAACGACTTACTTCAATTTTGACCCTATCCCCCATCAGTATTCGTATAGAACTGGACCGAATTTTTCCTGAAATATAGCCTAGGATGATGGTGTCATTCTCTAAGCGAACTCGGAACATTCCGTTGGGTAGGGCTTCCGTAACTAAACCTTCGAAAGTAACTTTTGCTTCTCTCGGGTTTTTTTTTTCTCTCCTATTTTTTTTTTCTGTCATATTTTTTTCTCCTATTTTTCTATTTGCATTTTCAAAATAGGAGGTTCGAGATAGAATTTGGGTACTATAGGGGGAGCCATTACCATATATAACATAAGACTTCTCCCCCAATTCTGTTTAGTCGAGCTTCTCGATCTGTCATTATACCTTGAGAAGTAGAAAGAATAGCAATTCCCATTCCGCCCAAAACCTTAGGAATTCCTTGATAGTTAGCATAAATTCGTAAGCCGGGCCGGCTGATACGCTTTAAAAAGGTTCTAGTTCTATATATTCCCTTTCTAGTCCTTCTCTTTTGATGTCGCAAAGTTAAGACCAAGAAATATCTGTTACTTTCTTGATGTTTCCGAACACTTTCAATAAAACCCTCTCGTAGAAGTATTTTAACAATGTTTTCGGTAATATTTGTAGATACTACTCGAACAGTTCCTTTTTTACTCATGTCTGCGTTTCTTATAGAGGTTAGTAAATCAGCAATAGTGTCCTTGCCCATAAGACTCTAATTCTAGGTTCCTCCTAATTTTTAGATAATCAACATGTTTTCCCTTTTCTTTTTATTGTGGATTTTAAAGCATATACGTAAAACACAATCTACTAATTTTTTCTTTGATCTATATCTCATCTACTAGTATTTATAATACTTCAGGAGCTAATGAAACTATTTTAGTAAAATTCAATTCTCTCAATTCCTCGGCAATCGCGCCAAAAACTCTAGTTCCTTTTGGATTTCCTTTTTGATCAATGATAACTGCTGCATTATCATCATAGCGTATTATTATACCGTCTTCACATTTGAATTCTTTACATGTACGTACAATTACAGCTCGAATTACTTCGGATCTTTCTAGAGGCATTTGGGGCACTGCGTCTTTGATTACAGCAACAATAACATCACCAATACGAGCATATCGCTGATTACCAGCAGCTCCTATGACTCGAATACACATCAATTTTCGAGCTCCACTGTTATCCGCTACATTTAAAAGGGTCTGAGGTTGAATCATATTATTTGGATTTCAATTTGTTATTTCACTTCAAAGGAATGCAAGATAATATTGTCTCTCCAGAAGGAAAACCTGGGGTTTTTTATCTTCAATACTCCTTTTTTTGGGGGGGGTCTATATCTCTAATCTAAGAAATTGGCTTCGTATGGGCATTTTACTGGCAGCTATGGAGATAGCTGCTCTAGCTATAGTTTCAGATACTCCGCTCATTTCATAAAGTATTCGACCTGGTTTAACAACAGCTACCCAATATTCGGGGGATCCCTTTCCTGAGCCCATACGTGTTTCTGTGGGTCTTAGTGTAACCGGTTTGTCGGGAAATATACGTACCCATAGTTTTCCACCACGACGTGCATATCGTGTCATTGCTCTTCGGCCTGCTTCTATCTGTCTCGCTGTAATCCAAGCGGGTTCAAGTACTTGAAGAGCATATCTACCAAAACAAATACGATTGCCTCGGCAGGATTTTCCCTTCATTCTTCCTCTATGTTGTTTACGAAATCTAGTTCTTTTGGGGTTATAGTCGATGGTTTTTTTTTAGTTCCATCTCTACTGCAAAACTGGACATGAGAGTTTCTTCTCATCCAGCTCCTCGCGAAAGGGTGCAAATTTCTCTAATTCCATAATATTCAATAATATTACAGATAGATACACATCAATATATAATAGAATACGTTTTTTTATTTTGCATTTCTTAAAATAGAAAAATATATAGTCAAGAAAGAGGATCTAGAATATATCCAAATTCTATATTTGGATATAATGTAATCTTTCTCTCTTCTTTTTTTTTTTTTTAGGAATATTCTTATTTTTACCCTTATTGAATCATAGTAAAGTATTCTAATCCAATAAAGTTTCGCGGGCGAATATTTACTCTTTCTTGTCTTATTTGTTAATTTATAACCTTATCAAATAAAGCAATTTTTTTGGTTTGTTCCGCCATCCCGCCCAATGAAGTATTAGGATTCTTTTCAATAAAATCAATCCTATGCAGTCATAGGTTTTGTCGTTCCCACAGCTTCTCCTTTAATGGTTAGGTTTGAATCCTGCAACGGAGCTTCCAAATTTTCCGAGTTAATTTTCTTAGTTTTATTAACCTGGGCTGCTCTTTATTATTGCTTAAAATTTTTATTTATTGTTTCACAAAATTACGATTTTTAATTCTCTCTTATTTTTATTATTTTATTATATTGATGCTTTATCACATTGCCTTTTATGATGTAATTCATAGACCATACACATTGGAATCTTATATCTTTCTTATTCTTCTTCCTTCTATCTATCATCCCTCCTTTTATCCACATCCCTTTAGTTTTGTTTCACAACCTAGAATCCGGTTTCTTTTTTAGAGAAAAAAATGCAGTTGCTACAACTATATGATAGATCTACTCATTTATGATAGATGTATTTATTCACATAGTGACTGTTTCTTTGTTAGGATCTCGACAATACGAAGCAATAGGTTGGTTATTAGTTAATTTTCTATAATTACTAAGTTTTTTCTATTTTTAGTAGGGTTCGCTCCATTTTTTTTTTAGTTTCCATTTTTGACCCTAAAGAAAAAACTAACGAGTCACACACTAAGCATAGCAATTCTATTAAAAGATTTATCAATTTTCATAAAATCTTATAGAAAGAGGTATGATTTCTTCTTTTTTCTGGGATTTTTGGAAAAATAAGGCTCTTGTCTTTTTTATTCTATCACTGGCCAGAATGAGAAGACAAGGTTAGTTATTCTTCTTCTACGAATATCCAAATTTTTACACCTAATACTCCATAGATAGTTCGAATTGGATAGCAGCAATAATCAATTTTAGCACGAATTGTTTGGAGGGGAAGTCTACCCTTTTTGATGCATTCGGCACGTGCAATTTCTTTCCCTCCTAGACGGCCCGCTATTTTTATTTTTACTCCCTTTATATCTGCTTTTTTAGTTAATTCAATGGCTTTTTTCATTGCCTTTCGGAATGAAACTCTATTTTTTAATTGGAAAGCTATATATTCTGCAAGAATGTTAGGTTGTCTATAAGGTTCTTTAACTTTTTCAATAGCAATATTAAGTCTCTGGTTTACAGAATTCACTTCCTTTTGGATATCTTTCTCTAATTCTTCGATTGCTCCTTTTTTCTTTAATAAATTTGGGAATCCAATATGGATTATAACGTGAATTGTATCGATTTCTTTTTGAATTTCTATATGTGTAATTACTTCGGAACTTGAGTCTGATTCTATTTTTCTATTCGAGCTTTTTTTCCTATTCTTTTGTATATAGTTCTTGATACAATTCCGTATTTTTTTATCTTCTTGTAGACCTTCAGAATAATTTTTTGGTTGTGCGAACCAAAAGGAATGGTGATTTTGGGTTGTACCAAGTCTGAAACCGAGTGGATTTATTTTTTGTCCCATATTTTTCTATTCTATTTTTTTTTTTACTGGGAATTGAAATCTTAGGTTGATCTAAAAGTTATTTAGATTTCTTTACTATATTTAGTACAATTGTTATATGACACATGGTTTTTTTTATAGGATAACCACGTCCTCGAGCCCGAGGTCTGAATTTTTTCATAATAGTACTCCTACTCACTTCGGCTTTTGTTATGAATAAATTAGCTTTGTCGAAATCCCTATAATGAGTAGCATTTGCTGCTGCCGAATAAACCAACTTTAAGATGGGATAAGATGCTCGATAAGGCATGAGGTTCAGTATCATAACGGTTTCCTCGTAGTAACGCCAGCGAATCTCATCAAGAACTCTTTGCGCTTTAAAAACAGACATATGTATGCGTTTTTGTGCTTTGAAAACCCGTTCGAACTTAAGTAGACGATCAGTTGGAACTTTTCTTGCGAGTTTCCGTAACCCGTTCTTCTTCTTCTTTATCCTAGGGATATACTTTACCAATTTGAAACTTGTCATAAATAAGGTTATTCCCCGCCTACCTTTACTTTATTTGAATTTCTTTGTTTATTCTGAATCTTTCTATTCTGAATTCAGTTAACGACGAGATTTAGTATCCTTTCTTGCACTTTCATAACTCGTGAAATGCCGAGTAGGCACGAATTCCCCCAATTTACGACCTACCATAGGATTTGTTATGTAAATAGGTATATGTTCCTTTCCATTATGAATCGCGATTGTATGGCCAACCATTGCGGGTAGAATGCTAGATGCCCGGGACCACGTTACTATTGTTTCTTTCTCCTCCTTCATATTGACCTTTTCGATTTTTGTCAATAAATGACGAGCTACAAAAGGATTCGTTTTTTTTCGTGTCACAGCTGATTACTCCTTTTTTTCATTTTAAAGAGTGGCATCCTATGTCCACTATCTCGATCGAGGTATGGAGGTCAGAATAAATAGAATAATGATGAGTGGAAAAAAGAGAAAATCCTTTAGCTGGATAAGGGGCGGATGTAGCCAAGTGGATCAAGGCAGTGGATTGTGAATCCACCATGCGCGGGTTCAATTCCCGTCGTTCGCCCATCGCATTATTGCAATGCAATTTTCCATATTCCTAGTTACGTATTTACTTACGGCGACGAAGAATAAAACTATCACTATATTTTTTCCTTTTCCTAGTTCTTCTTCCAAGCGCAGGATAACCCCAAGGGGTTGTGGGTTTTTTTCTACCAATGGGGGCTTTCCCTTCACCGCCCCCATGGGGGTGGTCCACAGGGTTCATAACTACCCCTCTTACTACGGGGCGTTTACCTAGCCAACACTTAGATCCGGCTCTACCCAAACTTTTTTGGTTCACCCCAACATTACCCACTTGTCCGACTGTTGCTAAGCAGTTTTGGGATACCAAACGGACCTCCCCAGATGGTAATCTTAAAGTGGCCAATTTACCCTCTTTTGCAATCAGTTTCGCTACAGCACCTGCTGCTCTAGCTAATTGCCCACCCCTTCCACGTGTGATTTCTATGTTATGTATGGCCGTGCCTAAGGGCATATCGGTTGAAGTAGATTCTTCTTTTTTCTCAAAAAACCCCTTCCCAAACTGTACAAGCTTCTTGCAAAGCATACGGCTTTCTAGATGTATATGACGCTCTCTAGACAGATTGATCTTATATGAATCGTATGATGAAGTACCACATGAGTGGATATATAGAAAAGGAATCCAAATCTGCCGAATCGCTCATGTTATGATCTTCTACATCCTAGGTCTCTGCGTTCCGTCATCTGGCTTATGTTCTTCATGTAGCATTCAGATCGAATGACTCTATGAAATTACGTTGATACTTCCACATATTATGGGTAACGTAGGAGACATCCCTATTTTCACCCGGGGGTCTTAATTACCACTGCTTAGCTTTCAATTCGCCTCTGACCATCAAATTAAATGTGAATAACCCGTCCTCCTCTCTTTGAAACAAGGGGCGCTTCCGGTTCTGTGCGTGCTTCAAACAATTTTGTCTTCTCCATATTACCATATCTCTAGAGTCAATAATTTTCTATGAGGAACTACTGAACTCAATCACTTGCTGCCGTTACTCAACAGTTTTCTGTTGAGGTCTATCCCGTAGAGGTAGTCAAATTGGATCAGTGATCGATTTCTAGGTTTCGTCGTAAACCTAATTGGTTACTTCCAATTACGTAAATCAATAGTTCAAACCGCACTCAAAGGTAGGGCATTTCCCATTGATATAGGAACTTTTGTACCAGAAACAATAGTATCTCCAATTATGGCCCCTCTGGGGTGTAAAATATATCTCTTCTCACCATCCCCATAGTGTATGAGACAAATGTATGCATTTCGATTAGGGTCGTATTCTATGGTTACGATTCTACCAGATATGTCTTTTTGATTCCGTCGAAAATCGATTTTACGGTATAGGCGCTTATGACCTCCCCCTCTATGCCTTGCGGTAATGATTCCTCTGGCATTACGACCTTTACCACAACGGTGCCGTCCATGGATCAATTTATTTCGTGGATTGGATTTCACTTGCCTGTCTACGGTTCCCTTGCGTGTGCTCGGGATAGGTGTTTTGTATAAATGTTTCGCCGTATTATTAAGTATTCTCCTTTAGTTCTTTTCTCTATCTAGAAGTGGAATAGAATAACCCGGTTGAAGGGTAATGATCATACGTCTGTAATGCATTGTATGTCCCAGAATAGGTCCCATTCTTCTACCCTTTCCGGGTAGTCGATGGCTATTCACAGCTACTACCTTAACACCAAAGAAGAGCTCGACCCAATGCTTTATTTCTGTCTTAGTGAATCCCGATTCGACATTAAAAGTATATTGATTCTTTCCCAATAAACGAAGACTTTTTTCTGTAAATACTGCGTATTTGATTCCATCCATAAATCGACTTTCCCCCCTATGCTCTGAGTTCCAGTATCGATAAGAATTCGAGTTCTTATTGTTCTTATGTTATGGTATGAATATACCATACCAATTCGTTATGTATGGATGATGGATGAGATTCCATGGATAGAGAGCCAGTTCCAATAGACTTATGGAACGTTCCCGTTCGCGTGCATCCAGCAGGAATTGAACCCGCAAATTTACCAATTATGAGTTGGGCGCTTTAACCATTCAGCCATGGATGCTTAACAGGGATCATCGTACATCGTAAATAACCAATTTTCATATAGAAAGACATATCATAGAAAAATGAAATCCAAATATTTGGAGATGGCAAATATTCGGAGATGACTATGAAAACACCTCTCTGGATCCTCGAATTGAAAGAGAGATTGAGAGGGATCAAGAATCCTAATTCTCGCTATTTGGAATGGATCCAATTCTATTGAGTCTGACTCATAGTGATCATTTCTCTTTAGCAAAGAAGGACCTTGGTTATCAAAGGATTGAACAACCGGGATCCATTTACTTATGATACCTACTTGACATTGCTAACAAGGATCTAATGAATTATGAGTTTAATAGATCCTCTTTAGCAGAAAGACGTATATTCCTTGCTCATTATCAGACAATCACTTATTCCCAAACCTCGTGTGGGGTTAATCGTTTTCATTTACCATCTCATGGAAAACCCTTTTCGTTCCGCTTAGCCCTATCGGGTATTTTAGTGATAGGTTCTATAGGAACTGGACGATCCTATTTGGTCAAATACCTAACGAAAAATTCCTATTTTCCTTTCATTAAGGTACGAGGGCTTCTTATTCCACAAGAACGAAAGCACCTTTTCATTCTTTCATATACTAGGGGTTTTTACTTGGAAAAGACAATGTTCCATACTAAAGGATTCGGGTCCATAACCACGAGTTCCAGTGCATTAGATCTTGTAGCACTTAGCAACGGGGCCCTATCCGTTAGTATTCCACATAAGAAATCCATTATAGAAACTAATACAATTAGATTAGCTCTTCATAGACAAACTTGGGGTTTGCGAGCCAAGATAAGACCGGCTCGGGATCATGGGACCCTTTTCTATCAGATAGGAGGGGATCTTGTACAAAATAGACTTCTAAGTAATAACCCCATAGATCCTATATCTATCTATATAAAGAGGCAATCGTGTCAGGAAGCGGGTTTTTCTTTGGCCAAATGGTACTTCGAACTTGGAACGAGCATGAGGAGATTAACGAGACTTCTTTCTCTTTTGAGTTTTTCTGGCGGACCGGTCGCGCAAGATCTTTGGTCTTCCCCCGGAACCGATGAAAAAGTGGGTCGCTTCTTATGGACTCGCTCAGAATGATTCTTCTCTATCTATAGTTCATGGCCTATTAGAAGTAGAAGGTGCTCTGGTGCAATCCTTACCGACAGAAAAAGATTGCAGTCGGGTTGATAATAATCGAGTGCCATTACTTCGTCGGTCCGAACCAAGGAATCCGTTAGAAATGTTTTGAAATGGATATTGTTCTCTCCTTGATCAGGGATTGCTATATGAAATGGGTAAGTCACCA